CAATTCGCTTCTGATCTCGATAAAGCCACTCAGAATCAATTGGCAAGAGGTCAACGATTACGTGAGTTGCTCAAACAATCCCAATCAGCCCCTCTCACGGTGGAAGAACAGATAGTCACTATTTATACTGGAGCGAATGGGTATCTTGATCCGTTAGAAATTGGACAGGTAAAGAAATTTCTCGTTCAGTTACGTACCTACTTAAAAACAAATAAACCTCAGTTCCAAGAAATCATATCTTCTACCAAGACATTTACCGAGGAAGCGGAAGCCCTTTTGAAGGAAGCTATTCCGGAACAGATAGAACTGTTTCTACTTCAGGAACAAAAATAAAGAAATTGATCACTCTTAGTGCAAGACGAATCATTGAGAAATGTTTCCGATTCGAATCATTCAAAATATGTTTCTTGGCATAGCAATCTACAAAAATAGATGGAAATAAATTGCGTCCAATAGGATTTGAACCTATACCAAAGGTTTAGAAGACCTCTGTCCTATCCGTTAGACAATGGACGCTTTTCATTCCGATTTTTTTTTTTTTCACATTCTTACTTTCCTGTCTCCTTTCGGATAAAAGAATCGGATTGTATGTGAAAGAAAGATTTTAGGGACATATCCGAATCAATGATGCATGTATCATAATAATTAATATGAAGCGGATAGCGGGAATCGAACCCGCATCGTTAGCTTGGAAGGCTAGGGGTTATAGTAGACGTCGATTTATCATTTTAAACGTCTCTAATTCAAAACCGAACATGAAATTTTTGTTTCATTCGGCTCCTTTATGGAAGATCGATAGATTCCCAGATCTAAGACGTAAACGAAACTAAAAAAAAAAAGAAAACATTTACCGTGTATGGGAAAAGGGAGTCAATCTGAATTCAAAGAAAAAACATTTGGCCCATAACATCTATGTCAGCCCTTTCCGTCTGAATGCATCCAAAACGACTTGCTTTCTAGATGATCCCTTTAGAAAGAGGGAATTATCACAAATCTTTCTAATTACTTCGTTCCTTATTTCTACTTGGGAGAATCCTGAAGAGAAGAATTTTATTTCCACCGAGCTGAAACAATATGTCGATGGCTCTAGTAAACCAAAGTCATCGTTTAATAGCTATTTGGCTTCAATCTCCCCCTTTACAAAAAAAAAAAAAAAAATTGGAAGATCTAGTTACGATTAGAAATAGACTTTTGTATCTTCATCCATGGATCCTTTACTTATACTCATTCAGCTGGAAGGGTTGATCCAACTTAAAAAAAAAAAAAAATGATGCTTCGCAATTCCATAATCCAATTTTGTTATTCAATTTCGAATTGACTTGACTTTTGGATACAAATCACGATAATGTATATTTTTCCTCAAATGTAGCATTGAGAGGTAAGGGATTAAACCCCTTTAAGGAATAAAGTTTTTGATCAGAATAGGAATCAAACCGAAGGACCCCTTATCTATTTCACTTGTTAATAGAACGAATCACGCTTTTACCACTAAACTATACCCGCTACAATATGATTATTGTATACGAATGGACTGTTTGTCGAACAAGGGAGTGAAACGTAATCAAGATAGGATCAGAATCATGAAAATGAGAGTGTTGACATGTTGTGTTCTGACGGGGAGAATAGGAGAAGAAGGTTCGTTTAAATAACAAGTTATATCTTTTATCGGGGAGTCATTACTGAGAGTACCGGACCAAAAGAGTCATTGAAGTCGGAATATAAAAATGAGTTGTACAAGAATCCAGAGCTCCATTTTTCTCTACTCCCTTTCCTATTCATTCAACTGCCAAATCTTATGAATTCGGGTCGATTGGATCGAGTGAAAAATCATAGTATTCGTTTGGTTTGTGAACTCAAGTGTTCAAACAAAGTTTGTCCTTTGAAGAAATATATGAGTTCCATTATACTAGAAAAAGTATGTTTTTTATTGCAGTATTGCAGTAAGTAAATCGATCAAAAGAAAAACAACGAATAGTAAGAAATGGCACCCCTATCATAGGAATGGAAATAGCCTTGTTGCTGTTTCAATAACAAGTATTTTTGCTTTCAAATCAAATAAATCATTTGATCTATGATTCATTGGAAGAAGGAATGGCCTGGCTAGGTACTGGCCAGGCCGGGGAAAAAACTTTTCGGATGAAATCAAAGAGGTACTCTTTCTATTGGAGATATCTGTTTCGTTATCTTTATCTAAATGGAAGTGGTGATTGATAAAACTCGTCTATATCTATAGAATAAAGAAAGATAAGGAAAGACTTTTATCAATCTTTACTTCACGCGTCACATATGAATTATCCTTTTTGAATTGGAATTGGGAGAGATGGCTGAGTGGACTAAAGCGTCGGATTGCTAATCCGTTGTACGAATTATTTGTACCGAGGGTTCGAATCCCCCTCTCTCCGTTCCTTCTGATCACTTGAGATTTCCCGTTCGAATTCGAAAAACTCTCGAACCCCTTATTTCTCATATCATAGTTAAATGTATGGAATAGAGAAAGAAAATCTTAAGAAAATTCAGAAATCAAGCAAAGAAAAACCTCTGATTTTTTTATTCATCACGTCCAGGATTACGTCCTGGATCATTAGATAGGAACCCGAAGATGAAGAGAGAAACAAAGAATATCACTACTGTGTAAACGAAGAGTTTGAGAGTAAGCATTACACAATCTCCAAGATCATTTGGGGGGGAAATAGGGGAATAGATTCTCCATTTTTGTACCACACATTCCGTTTTGACACCAAGAAAAGAAATGAAGCGGTTTCTAGAAAACAAAGAAAGGAATTTGCAGGAATTCATTTGTAATAAGATTCTGATTGTTTCATTAACAAAGTTATCTCTCATACCCACAATTAGGTATTGTGGGAACCCTACATAGGGTCTTTGACCCACAGAAGGTCAGAATGAAGAAATGAGGTGATTCCGATTCATCGCGGCTATCCAAAAGAATTTCCATGTTTGAGTCGAGGGTTCATTATCTGATCTTATCAATTGTTAGAATAGCTTTTTTTTTTATCGAATAAATCATGAATGTTTCTAAGACAGTATTAAAGATCTCATCGAAAACTTACAGCAGCTTGCCAAACAAGGGCTAAGAGAAAAAAGAGCACAGGTATGACTGGCATAACATCTACGATTGGATTGAAAAAAGCGTAAGCTTCGGGCAATTTGGCGAAGAAAAAGCTACTCGAATGAAGGGCAGAATTAAGACAGATCAAACTAAAGATATTAAGCATAACAAACATTTTGTTCTTGGAGATAATTTCATTATTATTGGGTTATTGATATAAGGGGAAAAATGAAGAAAGTAAGGGAAGGTAGGCTGCAAAATCTTTCTTTTTCTTTGAACTCCCCCAATCAAAAATCCTTCAATTACCAAATGAGAATAGAAGGAATCATACCTTACATACAATATCTTAATTGAATTATATGTAATGATCAATGAATTCATTTTGATTCTACATCTAGATGTGTAGAATCCTAGCAAGAACCTATTCCATAGATATAGATATTGGGGCTGGAATTGACGAACAACCAATACCAATATTATTAGTGTTTATTTGTGTGGAATAGAAATTTAAATGGGGCGTGGCCAAGCGGTAAGGCAACGGGTTTTGGTCCCGTTACTCGGAGGTTCGAATCCTTCCGTCCCAGACCAGACCGATTCTATCAGAACAAAAATTCTTCTTTTTAACAATCTTCTGTTTAAGAGTGTAATGTTGGATACAATGTGATCCAATCTTTCTTTGTGATTTCTAATGATTCTTCTATAGAATTTTCCCTTTCCATTTTGTTTCTCACAAACGGATCGAGTATCAATGAGACGTGGATGGAAATAAATATCTTTTTTGATATAGGTAGGATGGGAACAAAGATCAAAGTGAAATTCAAAAAAAAAAAAAAATTGGGTGGTCCATTCAGCGTATACTCGCTCCCCGCTCATATTCATATTGAAGGTTAGTTAGTCATTTGGAGAAACTTTATGCCCCATATCTATGATATTGATATTTTGATTCTCACATGATGCATTCTGAATCGAAATTCGAAAGAAAAGAGAGGTTTCTATCTTCCCTAAAGTAAATAAATATAGGGTAGACAAAATGACTAATTCTATGTGTGTGGATCCTGAATTCTAAACAGGAGGGAGTTCTTGGTATTAATTCCATTGCTGGGATTAAAGTTCCTGAGTGGGACAAAATCCAAATAGTAACGAAGAATGGATAGGGACCAATTTGGCTTTGTACTTATACAAGATAGGATAGCATCCCATAAGAAGAGAAGATCTTTTTAATTGACTTTGGGTATGATTCATGATCCCCATAGAATTCGTGTAGATATGAGTTAATCCGCGGTATCCATTTCAAGACCCTTGTCATTCGGATCTTATTAACAGACAAGAAAATTCAATATGGAACAGATCATTTTCTTTGGACCTAATTTCTTTTATTTTTTTTTTTAATGTGTTTCATTCATCTAATAAAATATGAGGTTAAATTAGATTCTTGCTGAGACTCCCCCAGATAACTATCCATCCGTATATGAAAATAAAGTATGGACTACTTAATATACATATACCGATTGAGCCAATGACTATTCATGATTCCATATTGAATCAATTCCATACCGGTCCCAAATTAGAGGAATGTTATGGTAAAACTTCGTTTGAAACGATGTGGTAGAAAGCAACGTGCGACTTGAAGGACATTATCGGCTGTGGATTCTTGCACCCACCATTTTATATATCAATGAAGATGCTCTTGGCTCGACATAGTTTTTGTTCTATTCCACTAGGACCCCAATTTTGGGATTGTAATAAAATCAATAGTACATGATGGAGCTCGAGCATAAAGAATTGATTCATTTAGCAGAGGGAAGGATCTAGGGTTAATGCCAATCAATAAGTTGGAACAACTTCGTAAGTATATCTTCGGTATAGAAATCGAAAGGATCAAGTTCGAACAAGTAAAAAAAAAAGTAAAACGAATTTGTCGGAATTTGTAAAACTATTTCGATCAAAAGTGTATCACAGGGGAATCCATCATTTCTATAGAACGAAATAAAAAAAGGCATGTTGCTGCCATTTTGAAACAAAAACAATTAAGGATCACCGAAGTAGTGTCTAAACCCAATGATTCAAAGCAAAGATAAAATAAGGGATGCCGGAACAAGGAAAGACGATTTTCAATTGTCTCAACAACTAGAATGGGGAAGAAAAAAATAGATTCTAGGCGAGACAAACAAAAGAGGTTAGAGACGGCTCAATAAATGTCTAAGGATTTCCCTTCGAGCTCTTTGAGAATTACCCAACTTGAGTTATGAATACGAATGAGATTTTTTTTTTTCAGGAAGGAAGAACAAAAAAAAAACGACTCAAATCGTAGTCTAATTGATGATTTTGTGGATCCATTTGCCACTATAATACATAAATTCGAATCATTCTTTTTCGAGCCGTACGAGGAGAAAACCTCTTATACGTTTCTAGGGGGGGTTGTTCATTTATGTCTATCCCAATGAGTCATCTATCGAATCGTTGCAATTGATATTCGATCCCGAAGAGAGGGAAGAGATCTTCGTAAAGTGGGTTTTTACGATCCGATAAAGAACCAAACTTATTCAAATGTTCCTGCTATTCTATATTTCCTTGAAAAGGGCGCTCAACCTACAGGAACCGTTCATGATATTTCAAAGAAGGCGGAGGTGTTTAAGGAACTTCGAATTAATCAAATGAAATAAAAAAAAAAGGGGGGGGGTACCCAGTATCTAGCTTTGTCTAATTGCTTCTCCGCCATTCCTTTTTTTGCTCTATTCATTGTTGCTCCCACATGATCCCATATCATAGAACAATAAAAAATATCTTCTATTGATATGAGACAGATAGAAAAAAATGGAGTGAGTAGATGAAATAACTGGGTAATGATGGGATTACCACCAATCGGATGGTTTTCGTTGGGACTCCACCAACAAACAAAGGGTCAATCTTGCTTATTGTACCTCTATTGAAGAAACCCGAGGTTTTTTCCTACTTTTTCCTTATTTATTCCACTTTCATTTCTTATCTATGTATATGTAGTGCCACTCCAACACAAGTCCTTATTTTGTTTATTGTTATTGAATTGAATTTGTTTTCTCAATATTCAATTCATATTGACAATGGTGTATCGAACAAATATAATTCGATCGTGGATAAATAGATCTATTTATCTACATCCCATAAGTTTTTCTTTATTTCACTCAAATGATGGGTTCGTCAGATTCGCTGTGACACAAGAAGTATCTTAGTTAATATAATGAAAAAAAAAAATAGGGTATGGGCAGTCTATCCATTTTTACATCTTTTTAGATTTTCTCTCTATTTATCCCAGAATCTGTTGCATTTTAATCCGATCCTCCGTTCATTTTTATGTTCACAATTGATCATCAAATCTTTCTTTTGGATTTGTTGCTAGTTTAATGTTTTGACGGGATCGGGCAATCCAATCTCTTTATTCTATATATTTCTATTTATTTTCTTATTATTCCGATTGTATCTACACACCGTATTATATTTATACGGGTTGCTAACTCAACGGTAGAGTACTCGGCTTTTAAGTGCGGCTATGCTCTTTTACACATTTGGATGAAGCAACGGATTCGTCCATACTATTGGTAGAGTTTGTAAGACCACGACTGATCCTGAAAGGGAATGAATGGAAAAAACAGCATGTCGTATCAATGGAGAACTCTTAGAATACTTCATCCTTACCGGATCGGTACAAAATCTCGTTTTGATTCTTGGAACGGAGTCAAATCAATTCACAGTTGGGTCGAGTGAATAAATGGATAGAGCCTTATGGCTCCAATTATAGGGAAATAAAAAGCAACGAGCTTCTGTTTGTTCTTAATTCGAATGATTACCCGATCTAATTAGACGTTAAAAATATATTAGTGCCCAATGTGGGAAAGGGTTCTCTTGTGAGTGGATCATCGATTCTTTTTTTTTTTCATGAATCCTAACTATTCTCTATTATGTAGTGGAGACGAATGTGTAGAAGAAACGGTATACTGATAAAATGAATTATTCCAAAGTCAAAAGAGTGATCGGGTTGCAAAAATAAAGGATTTCGAACCATCTCTTGTAACTATAACGAACACAAACAAATTGGATGGAAAAAGATAGGATCCGTTGATTGTCTTTCTTGTGTCCAGGGTATCTATTTTTTTTCTTAACTATATACCATACCTTGTTCTGACCGTATCGCACTATGTATTATTTGATAGCTCAAGAAATACCCCATTTGGTTTAAGTGTAATTTCAAATGGAGGAATTACAAGGATATTTCGAAATAGATGGATTTCGGCAACAATACTTCCTATATCCGTTTCTATTTCAAGAATATATCTACGCACTTGCTCATGATCATGCTTTAAATGGGTCGGTTCTTTATGAACCCATGGAAAATTTAGGTCATGACAATAAATCCAGTTCACAAATTGTGAAACGTTTAATTACTCGAATGCATCAAC